TATTTGTGCAAGTATTTTACGATTAAGAAGCAACTGTCTCTTGTACAGATCATTTATTAATCTACTATAACTATAGCATACCCCCCTTTCACGAATTGCTGCATTTATTCGAGTGATCCACAAACGACGAAAATTTATTTTTTGCCTATCCCTATCCCGATGAGCCGAAACCAAAGCTCTTATTTTTTGTTGAGTAATAGTTCGAGTAAGTCTTGAATGAGCCCCCCGAAAGCTTGATGCAAATAAACGAATTTTTGTTCTACGTCTCCGAGCGATATATCCCCGTCTAATTCTGGTCATTGAATAAATGAAACTTTAACGAATAACTAATAGATTTCCTTTCTTTCAGTTATTCTTTTGCCCCTTTCCTAGTATATTAATAACAAAACGGATTTTTCCAATGTATAAACTAAAAATTCCAATGGCTTTGGCTACTATAACCTTCCCAACCACGATTTTTTATTTTTTCTAGGCATTTCACCTCGAAATACGAAATTGTACTTAAAAAATAGCAATGATAAAGAAATAGTGGATTCCATCGTTTCTATGGTTACTTCTTAAACGGTGAGGTCTTCTCTATACACCGGAGCCTTTACTTCATTTAATCAATGTTATTGCTAACTTGTATAGTTCACATTCTTCGGCTCTACCCATGAATTATCCAGTAATAGGTCTTTCACAACGAGCTCTACCTATACAGTAACGGTATTTAATTATGAAAGTTGGCTGGGTAGCTGACCCTGTTAGTCCGTTCTTGCAAGAGGCGTCTAGGTTAACTAAGATTTCCTCCGCTTAATGGATAACCATTTGCTACCAATGGAGAATTGCTTCTCATCTTGAATTGAGGTGAGTGGTTTTACACCAATAGAAACCATAAATTTCATACACAATAAAAGGGATATGATCCATTTTCTTATTTTTAGATAGTAAATGTAGTTCGTTTTTCCCTTCTATCCTATTTGATCATTGATATTTGAACATTGTCCTCTTTCCTTTGTTCTAGTTCATGATCTGAACGAGTCGCACATACACCCTAGTACATGTTCCTCGACGCTGAGGGCATCCCCGAAGCGCGGGGGATTTTGTGACATTTCTAATTGGCTGTCTTGTATTTCTAATAAGTTGTTTAATCGTTGGCATGTTGAATCATATACATAATGGACTGGTTTAGATCGATCCTAACCGGATGATTATGAATTACAATTACAATAGTAAATAAAAATCATAGAATATTAAACTCGGCAGGGTGAATTTTAAATCACGACTTGACGTGAAATTGAAATAAAGGCTATTCTCATTCAACCGCTACAAGATCAACAATTCCATAAGCTTGGGCTTCTGTTGCTGACATAAAAACATCTCTTTCCATGTCTTCGGATACAACCCATAAAGGTTTGCCCGTTCTTTGTACATAAACCCTTGTCAGGGTTTCACGTAGTTTCAGCAGTTCTCCCACTTCCAGGATGAATTCTCCCGTTGCTACTTCAGAAAAAGAACCAGCGGGTTGATGGATCATTACCCTGATGATATAAGATAATAAAAAGTTTCTCTATTTCGCACGATGAGGGGAAGATAAAAGAAAGATAAAAGAATAACAAGAAAAAAGATAGAATCGAACAACCGTACGGGCATTATGCATTGCATACGGCTCTACAATAAAATTGACCCTTACCTTCAAAAAATAGGATCGATTAGACCCCGATCGGTAAATGATCAACTTACCACCCTTCCTTTCGGAGGAATTCAAAAATACTATGATGGCTCCGTTGCTTTATATATTTATTATATTTTTTTGTCTGTGATTTGTCTGTCATTCAGCAATCCCAAAGTTGCTTTTTTGATCAAATAAACTAATGAAAAAAGAAAAGTTTTTTTTTTCGCTCTATACTATAAATATTGTTAAGAGACCTCTGGTGTGAAAAAAAGTTTGTGACGCTGAACTGGACTTCCGATAATAAAATAGGAAATACCTTTTTCTCATATTACTCTCTCGATACATAATCTAATGTTTTGAAAACAGAATTTCTTATATCGAATTCAAAGTGCCATGCTATTATTACTTAATATTCATATTTCATATGGCGAAGGCATAGTCTTCTTTTTTCTCTCAAATAAAAGCCTCATTGGCGCCAAGCGTGAGGGAATGCTAGACGTTTGGTAATTTCTCCTCCTACCAGGATAAAAGATCCCATTGAAGCGGCTGATCCCATGCATATTGTATGTACATCTGGTTGCACAAATTGCATAGTATCATAAAGAGCGACCCCCGGTATTACCCATCCGCCAGGAGAGTTTATAAACAAATACAGATCTTTGGTATCATCCTCGATACTGAGATATATCATAAGACCAATAAGTTGATTTGAGATCTCACTATCAACCTCTTGACCTAAAAAAAGTAATCTTTCTCGATAAAGTCGGTTGATTAGGGTCAAATTGTATCCCCTCGAAACCGTACAGGCGCCTTTTGACGCATACGGTTCAAAAAAAATCAATGTGT